TTGACTCACTATTCATCGAACCATACGGATCGATCTAGCAATGATGGAATGTATATTCTGTTTACTGAATCACATGAAATTTCAGCCAACTCCATATATGTAATGTAATGTATTTCATACGTATGAACGGAAACGAGACGGAGGAATGAAGAGCATTTTCGACGCAAGTTCGAATTTGCGACAAGTACAAATGGAAATGAATTGATAAAACATTCCTGGAAAAAAGATTCTATCACTTCCACTTATGGAGTCTTGTATAGAATATAAAAATTGATCCAATTTCTACCTATTATTATGATATTACGATCAGATTGGGTACCAAAAAAATAAATGGATTCAGGATTAAATCTGCTCTTTATGAATGAGATAAAGACAGAATAATCAGGAGCAGTATAGAATTTCCTTTTTTTAGCACACTTTAATGTTCAAAAAAGAATTCGTGGATTCTTATTCTTTTTGGTAGTAGAATTTATAGATAGAATACGATTGAATTGCGTAATAGTAATAGGAGTAGTATTTATTAAGTACATGCCGATATACCTATCCGCATATCGCATCTTTTATCGTAATTTTACTTGTGGCAACAGAAGTCAGGTCGCACTATATCATAATTCCTATTTTCTATTCAAAATATTCAATGAAAAATTGAAGCACGATAATTCTCTATAGGGATATGTACATAAGAGAAAGACCCAATTCGGTATCTGTGTAACAATTTCTGTTCTGGGGTTTACATATAGACATATATTTTGTTATAATTGAAATTGAAAAGGATTGATTATTGAAAATAATTGATACTGATTAGTCGTAAATCAATTTGATTTTGTTATACCATTAAAGAAACACAATTTGAGATACAAATTTAAGAACCGTTCACTAATTCTAAAGTAAAAGTAAAAATAGTTAATGGTTCCAATTTTCCCTGAATTTTTCGGTCTGTGACCGGAAATCCATTTTTTATCTTTTCAATAGAAGGAGAAGGGAAGTTTTTAAGCAGTGTGTCTTTTGAGATACAATCAATCGAAGAGAATAATCTAAACTGGATCCAATAAAAAATAGGGATTCATTTTTGAAAAGGGATAAGTACAATGGGATTCAAGATAAAAAAATTAGTAATAGAATATGGATGAATAAAAATATTGTCCATTTTGGATCAGATTTGGCGGCATGGCCAAGTGGTAAGGCGGGGGACTGCAAATCCTTTATCCCCAGTTCAAATCCGGGTGTCGCCTGATCAACAAAAGACTTGAAATTTCTTATTCTGCTGATCTAACTCGACAAATTCTTGCCCCGCAAGAAGCAGAGGCAAACGACTAGGCCTGTCGTGTCGATACTTGATTTTTAGAATCCATAATTCTATAAAAAAACTGTAAATTTTTTTTTCTCAAAATCTGGGTTCTGGGTACCGGTCCAAACCGGTACCAATAGGTATGAAGTAACCCTTACTTATTAATGATTGATTCGGACATTTATTTGATTTATGATATCAATTGAATCAAATAAATCAAATAAATAGTGAGAGTCAATTCTGGGATTCAGAACTACGAAAGTAAGAGGTCGGAAATCTTAGTATCCAAAGGTTCCTAAAGGACACTCCATTTTTGCTCCTAGGATTGAAGAAGAGATTATACGAAAGACTATCAAGACTTCCTAATTATCTTACACTACCTATACTAAATACTAAAATAGTGTCTACTGACTCTGTCTGGAATTAGATTGAATAGAATAGGCTGATGGATGGGAAATCAATTTAGAAGTTGTGGAAAGGACTGAAGATACTTTGTATCCAGACTCACGAGAGGCTTTGAGTACTCAAACATTCAATCAACATGGTTGGGCGGCTCTTATTTATAGAGTAAAAAGAAAAGTTGAAAAAAAAAAATTCTTTGCCCGTGTAGGGGATTACAAAAAAAAGAATGTATGTAATAATGGTGGTGGTGTCTTACCATTCCATTCTTTCACAGAAAGAAAGACGTAAGCCTTAGATCAAATAAAATAGAGGTATCTGATAGATGGTTATCTATCTTGATGGTATATTTTGACGTCTTTTGCTTATGAAAGAAAGGTAAGAAACAATAGGTCTTACTATTTCTACATGCTCCATTAGGAGCATTCCTTTGCTATTTCCAAATAAAAGGTGTGTGTATCGTATTTGTGCTTAATGCTTCCCGATTCTATCAGAAATTTTCTAATATAGGAACTTGTTACGAGTGGATTCATTGGATTAGTTCATCAATAGCCTTAAGTCAGAATACTATTTTCTTTTGACTCTGCACCATTGATTCCACTATGATTATTGATCAATAATCAATAATGAAATAATTCCTTCATAGAGATAGGAGACATAATTCACATGGATATAGTAAGTCTCACTTGGGCTGCTTTAATGGTAGTCTTTACATTTTCCCTCTCACTCGTAGTATGGGGAAGAAGTGGACTCTAGGGGTACTACTAATTGAATAATCGATTGAGTGATCGAATTGTATCAATCGTTTAATTGATCGTTTTGCGAAACTAAAAAAAAAAAAAAGAAATAGAATTAGACTGCTATTTCGATGTATATGTATTAGATGTACATCTAATACATGTACATATTGTAAATTGATCTATATCTATATAAAACCATATCTGTATACAACTTTATATGATAAAATTTATATGATCATACTATTTATATGATAATAAATTTATATGATAAAAATATACAATACTATCTAGTGTGGTAGAAAGAACTATATTATATATAGTTCTTTCTACCACACTATCTCAGATACTTATGATTCCAGCCAAATCGTTTCATTTAAAACTTGGAGTTTTAATCCCTTTCTTTTATTTCTTCAATCATTGATAAGAACTAATAATCCAACCAAGTTTCAGTTAAATTAATCATTTTGACTGACTGTTTTTACGTAGATGATAAGTAAAAAAGCAGTAGGAACTAGAATGAACAGTGCAGTAGCAATAAATGCGAGAATATTGACTTCCATAATCTCATTGTTTTTTTTACTTCGCAATAACTCGGGATCTAATCCCATAGAGATAAGAAATTTTACTCCTGTCAATTCAATGGGATGAATTGAATTCTGATGATACTGAATCGGATCAATATTATGAATAACAATATCTAATCTATCAAATCGATTCATCGTCGAGAATTGAATAGTATAACATAAGAAAATCTTTTATTTTATCCATACTAAATCCGAAATGGGATTCTTTATTGGATCAGGAATTCCATTGAATTTTTCATCCCTTTTTCCACTTTTTTCTTTTCCATAAACTACTGTCTTTGTCTTCCTTATACAACTCTCTTTCCTTATACTTATACATACAATTATGAGATATTATATGACCGGTATTCTATGGGTCACACAGATCCAAACAGTAGAAGTGAGATGGAAAAAAGGACGGGTGTTAAGTAGAAAGGATCTAATATTCCAACAAATTTACTAAAAAGGGGGCGTTGCTTGGTCTTTTATTTTATTAGTATAGTATCTCTTCTTCTTTCTTGGATTGAGACTAGAACGCATACATCAAAAATTCAGTGTGCAATTTGCATGAGAATAGATGGATTGTTTCCAATTAGTCATTGAGGATACACAAACAAAGTCGAGGTAATTATGTTAAGTTCATTGTGTATCGTACAATAAACGAATACAATTTGTGTATGTACTCCCGGTAAAAATAGGGGAACTCTATTCCATTTCATTGTTCAAGAACAATTGAAAAAGAAAGTCAGACGAGTATGATATCTATTAAAATACTGAATATAGTAATGCCACCGATTGTACCAACTTACATATGTCTCCCCTTATCAATCGGTATTAGTGAAAGAAATTGAAATTCCCGTACTTGTCTGATGATAAATGCGAAACGAAAAACAAAAGAAATAAGGATCCCCGCTGGGGATTAGATCTTGCTACCTGTCCCCCCTTTCACAGAAAATGGGGAGATGAATTGATAAATTTATCGGATCCTAGTTCGGGACTGACGGGGCTCGAACCCGTAGCTTCCGCCTTGACAGGGCGGTGCTCTGACCGATTGAACTACAATCCCAGCAAGGTGTATGGCATACATATTCTTACTAGTTTGATAAGAACATTCTATTCGTTGTGTTGTAACAGAAACACGAATGATATACTGAATATCCACATGGATATGGAATATAGTGAGAGCGACACGGATTACTAGTAACGAGTGGTTATTTTATTGCCAAAAAAATAGATAATCAATTTCTCAATGAGAAAAAGAACTATTTTTATTTTAATGATACTTAATCTTAATTAAGTATCATTAATCTAGATCGTTAGAAAAATCAGAACGAATGAGAAAAACATGGATAGAGAAAAAATTGACTCTTTCTCTTCATTTCTACGGATCAGGCATTTCTGTTTCTGGAAGACAAATTGGTTATTTCATATTCATGGAGCAACGAATTATTGGGCCGAGCTGGATTTGAACCAGCGTAGACATATCATCAACGAATTTACAGTCCGTCCCCATTAACCGCTCGGGCATCGACCCAGGAAGAATTAATTCTAGATTTATTGATAATCTACGATCAACTTCCTCTCTACCCCCAGGGGAAGTCGAATCCCCGCTGCCTCCTTGAAAGAGAGATGTCCTGAACCACTAGACGATAGGGGCATATCCACCCGACCGTCATCATACTATGATAATCATCATCATAGTATTATCATACTATGAACAGTTTTTTTGGAATTGTCAATAGAATCTAATGGTATGACTAGATTCGAAGAGTCTTTCCTACTTTTTTTATGTTATGATTCCATAGAATTTTTTTATTTGATGGTTCTTGTATGAACCCCTATGCATATATGTATATATGTACATATATGCAGACACATATGCATATGCAGACATATATGCATTAGACTCATAATGGAAAATTCATGAATTGAATAAAACGGGCCCTTTTAACTCAGCGGTAGAGTAACGCCATGGTAAGGCGTAAGTCATCGGTTCAAATCCGATAAAGG